ATTTTTTATGGTTAATTGCCATATCTTTTTTGAATGTAATGATGTAATGAGCCTATCCTCTACTCTTTGTTCATATTCGAACACAATTGGAAATGAATCAATAATCCAAGGCCAGAATAGAATATTTGGAGGACTCTTCTGACCAAACAAAAAATATGTAATTGTCAGCAAAGTTGTTTTTTTTTTCAAATCAAAAATAAATTTATTATTTTATATTGATAAATAGGTCATCATCTCAGCATTTGGCATTTATTTAAACAAAAATGTAATAAAAAAAAGAAAAAAGGATGAACCTTTTCCCAATACCAATAAAAGTGTCAAATCTTTTTATCGATATGAGTGTTATATATCGATAAATTTATAACTAGTCCTTGTAAATGGAAAACCGTTTCCGTATTAACATAGTGGTAGAAAGAGTACCCTGCTGTGGGTGAACTTCAAACGGTTTAGCTTTAACCATGTTAATAGTTCCACATTGTTGGGTGCTAGAGAATCAAAGTATATTTACCAACGAATCACGAAATGCTATAGTTCTTCCATATGATTCTATAATTTATTCATTTATTCAGAAGTAATTCGCGAGATCATGCACCTTTCTTTACTAGTTATACCGAAAAGCGGTGCAGCTGGTTGAATCCAGTCTATTCTTGAAATAAACAACTCGCACACACCCCCTTTCCAAAAAAGATCAATACACCAATCACTACACTTAGATTTATTGGATTTGTTGCTAAAATATCGGTATTCAATCCGAAACTCCCGGCAGATGGCCAGTGACCCAAGGAAACGAAAGAATCGGTTACATTTTTCATAGGATCTCCTCTTATAGATAGACTAAAAGAACAAAATTTTGGTTGTATTACTTGACCTATTTCCTATTTATAAATCGAAAATAGATTGAAAATATATTCCATTTCACAATGTATTTTTTTTTTCAATTGAGATTTCCAATAAGAATAAGACTTATTCGAATAGAATTAGGTACGGGGTTTTCGTGTAAATTGCGAAATACCTCGTCTATTTCCTAAAGAGCTTTCGTTGGACTAAGAAGGGGAAGGAAGAAAGCGAGTCGGTAACACTAATTCCTCATCCTCAAATCAGCCCTCCCCCCCCGTTTTTCTCACCGAATAAGTAATTGTAGGAGCGTAATCTTGGTATAATGCGAAAAGGCAAGCAGACAAGCGTCAAGTCCAAAGAAAAAATACGTATGTATTTTTTCGTATTAGGATTAAACGAAAGGATTCGCAAATAAAAGAGCTAATGCTACAACCAACCCATAAATTGTTAAAGCTTCCATAAAAGCCAAACTAAGCAATAAAGTACCTCGTATTTTACCCTCTGCTTCGGGCTGTCTAGCAATACCTTCTACAGCTTGGCCTGCAGCAGTGCCTTGACCAACTCCCGGTCCAATAGAAGCAAGCCCTACAGCCAATCCAGCAGCAATAACGGAAGCGGCAGAAATAATTGGATTCATGATAAGTTCCTCGCACAAAAAAAAGAAATGGTTAATGATACAATCAACGAATAAATTATGACTTAATTATTCCATCAACTAAGATTCAGCCAGTCGAAGTCAGTAAGAACTCAAAATTGAATAATATTCCATCAAATGATCAGAAAGGCTTTATCCGTTTTAGTTCCTATTTGTTGAGTTTTTCCTGAATCTATACAACTTGAGTTTATCACTTCCTTCTTTCTAACCATTCTTTGAATTCTTCGACCCTTTTTTTTTGATTCATTCTCATAAAGAAAATAAACAAAAAACATAAAAAAAAGACTTCTCTATTAAATTAATATTAATTAATAATAATTAATTAAAGTAGGGCTTAATATTAGTTCATATATAACTAGTCAATATCTAATATCCAATATACATGTCTTTCTTCCATAACGTAAACCCAGTATTCTGCCTTAAATTTTATTGGATTGGATTCTAGAATCTTTTAGTCATTCGATTCCAGATACCTAGTTCGGCCTTTCTATACTAACCACTCCCCGCCCCCTTGCTATTTATTACTTTCTATTACTAAAACAACATACTTGTATGTTCCCTAAGTAAATTCTCTTGAAACATATATTGACTTTTTCTAAGAAAAAAGACTCTTTCGAAACTGAATTAATGATGACCCTCCATGGACTCGCCTATATAAGCTGCGGCTAAAGTTGCAAAAATAAGAGCCTGAATACCACTTGTAAATAATCCAAGAAACATGACAGGTATAGGAACTACTAAAGGTACTAAAGAAACAAGAACAACAACGACTAATTCATCGGCTAATATATTTCCGAAAAGTCGAAAACTAAGGGATAGGGGTTTTGTGAAATCTTCTAAGATGTTAATGGGTAAAAGAATTGGAGTTGGTTGAATGTATTTACTAAAATAACCCAACCCTTTTTTTGCAAGACCTGCATAGAAATAGGCTACTGACGTGAGTAAAGCTAAAGCTACGGTCGTATTTATATCATTCGTAGGTGCGGCTAACTCCCCATGAGGTAACTGTATTATTTTCCAAGGTAAAAGAGCCCCTGACCAATTAGAAACAAAAATAAATAGAAACATAGTTCCAATAAAGGGAACCCAAGGACGATATTCTTCTCCAATCTGAGTTTTGCTCACGTCTCGAATGAATTCAAGGACATATTCAAAGAAATTCTGACCGCCAGTCGGAATGGTTTGTGGATTCTGAACAGCTATGGCGGCTGAGCTTAATAAGATAGCAATTACAACCCAAGAAGTAATAAGTACTTGGCCGTGGACTTGGAAACCACCTATTTGCCAATAGAAATGTTGGCCGACTTCTACACCGGATATATCATATAATCCCTTTAGTGTATTGATTGAACATGATAGAACATTCATATTGTCCTCTGACATAAATATAACCTTAAAAAAATATTATTTTGAGTCAATCATTGCTTTCTCGACTTGTCTACTTCAATCGTATATAATACCAACTAATCACACCATATCCCCAGTTATTTTTATATCCTTTTTGATATTCAGGAATCCTAATCGAATCTACTCTATTTAATTCGAATTCAATTAGAGAGTTCACTAAAGTCATGCTTTTATTATGAATCAAGGATTTCTGATATAGCTAGAACGACCTTCACAAATTGCGATTACTAATTTGGTGAGAATTAAGCGGATTGAAGCTATAGCGTCATCGTTCGCCGGAATCGAAATATCTGCAAGATCGGGGTCACAATTTGTATCGATTAAACAAATCGTTGGAATTCCCAAAGTAATACATTCTCGAAGGGCTGTATATTCTTCTTGCTGATCAACGATGATTACAATATCCGGTAACCCTGTCATATATTTAATCCCACCCAGATATGTTTGCAAATGAGATAATTGTCTCTTCAACATGGCTGCATCTCTCTTCGGAAGACTGGCCAGTCTTCCCGCCTTTTGTTCCATTCTCAAGTCTCTGAACTTATGAAGTCTCGTTTCTGTGGTGGACCAATTCGTTAACATACCCCCAAGCCATTTTTTATTAACATAATGACACCGAGCCCTTATTGCAGCCCATGCGACTAAATCGGCTGCTTTATTTTTTGTACCAACAATTAAAAATTGTTTTCCTTTACTTGCTGAATCAAAAAGTAAATCACAAGCTTCTGATAAAAAACGAGCAGTTCTAGTAAGATTTGTAATATGAATACCTTTACGCTTTGCAGAGATATAGGGTGACATTCTAGGATTCCATTTCCTAGTACCATGGCCAAAATGAACTCCCGCTTCCATCATCTCTTCCAAATTGATGTTCCAATATCTTCTTGTCATTTCTACTCACACTTTCTCTTTTTTTTTTTAAGAGATGAGGTATCCCGAAATAAATAATTGTTCCGACGGAACCTTCTCTTCGGCGGCGAATTGGCCATTGATATTGATACACAATTCAAACCAAACCATTAATTCCTTTCTATTCTTTATTTAAGAAAAAAAAAAGAAAATACCCATAGGAAATGCAGAACAGATAAATCGGAGGAAGCCATTCTTAAATTAGCTAAACTAGAGTTTTGGTGTATCATTGAAATTTTGTTTAAACACAAGAATTAAATAATTCTCTGTGGTAAAACAAAATATCGTTCATTTCATCCTCGAATCGATTCTTCTTTTTGTTGTTCAAAGGAATGTTCTTATGTTGCCTTGAACGGTGTACTAATCCTTTGAATCCGGTCCCAACAGGTATCATTCCCCCCAAAACCACGTTTTCTTTTAGGCCTTTCAACCAATCGATACGGCCCCGGAGAGCCGCTTTTGCTAAAACCCGAGCCGTTTCTTGAAAACTCGCTTCGGATATAAAACTTTGAGTATTCAAAGAAGCTCTCGTTATTCCCAACAAGACGGCTCGGTAAGAAATCGCCTCTTCCAAAGCACGCCCGGTCCGTTCCGCTCGCAACAATCCAACCAGCTCGCCCGGTAAAAAAACATTAGACATTCCATCTTCTGAAACCAAGACTTTTGATGTTATTTGACGTACAATAATTTCTATATGCCTATTATGGATCTGTACCCCTTGGGATCGATAAACCTTTTGGATCTTATTAACCAAAGAGATACGACTTTGCGCTATAGTTAGCTCAGCGCCAATCAGGAATCCCCACGGAAATCCAAGAAGTCCTGTTATACGCTCATTCCAAGTACCAATCCTCCTTTCCAGATTCATGGATATTGACTCAAGCGAACGAACTTCTAAGACTTGTTCCACCTTTGGAAGGCCTTGCGTTATATCACCCGACCTCGATTTTTCATATATAAATGTAACTACTGTATCTCCTTCATAAATGATTTCCCCATAATGGCCATGAACTGTTGCTCCTGGGGTGGCCAAATAGGGCTTTGCTGCTCTTATTACTACAGAGTCAACTTGAACAATTAGAACTTGACCCGCCTTTAAGTGTGGTCCATTTTTGGCTATACAGACATTTTCACAAAGAAATTGTCCAAGACTTATTTTTGTGGGGGTCTCTTCACAAGAATTTTGATGAAG